TATAAAAAAAGTATTTTAAATTCCATTTGACTCGGGGCGGCAGGGACCCTCCAACAGAAACCTCGTCTTTTTTGTCGTCGATAAGTTCTCCCTCAGTGCCCTACTATTCATAAGAAATACTGATTTAAGAGATACTGATTTATGAAAGCCCGGTGAGGCCTCAACCGACAGCTAACTGTGGCGGTTTTCAAGCTAGCACCCGTTTCAGACTTAAATGCGGGGACACGTGAACTGTGAAATCCGCAAGAAAGAGTTTCCTACCCTACTTAGCCTTACCCAAAGGCTTGGGTGAGTTTTTAGTCTTTGGTTGAGGGCCAGAAAAGTGAAATCATTCGCCGGAGGAGAAAGAAAAGAGTCCAGGCCCGCCTGCATGGTCACATGACTTCTTAATATTCTTACCTTTGAACTTATAAAAGGTCCGCATTGCACCTTCCTATCCCTATCGGCTTCGACAGAATTTCAAAGGAAATTCCTTTTTATTTTAATTCGGTTGACTTTCTCATTCTCTGCTCTTATCGGCTCAATCATGAAAGAAAAGGAGAAAGCCCCGATCAGATTTCATCTTGGATCTGTCACGTCCGAGAAGACTCAAAAAGCGGAGAGGCACGGGCCGTCAAGAAGCCAAAAAAGCAGATGGCAAAGAAAAGGAGCAACCCGCCTACCTAATAAATGGGCGAGAAGCCTTATTTATAAAAAGAGAAACTACAACACATTCAGTTTGGCTCTTTGCCACCAAGCGTCCTACCATGCAATATGGTGTTCACTTTGCTTTTGGCTTTCGGGGCAAAGACCGGGCAACCCCAGCAGATCCAGGGGGGTGCGCTATGCTTGGCAGAACAACCAGGACAAATCGTGTCTAAGATAGAGGATGGGGGAGATGACCAACCCAAAGAGAACAAGGCTGGTGAGTCTTTCGGCAAACAACAAAGGGAGCAAATTGAGCCCGTCGCTTGGATCAAAGGAAGTCCCATGATTACCATCATCCAAAAGAACCAAGACATGAGCTTCCTTCGACCAGTTAGCTCAGCTCGGGTCCTCATAGATCGACCCCCCTTTGCTATGACTATGCACCTGAAGCCGCTCTATCTATATAATAGAAAGGTACATCTCGAGGGAGTTCCGGTGTCTTGGGTATTGGTCGATGGCGGGGCCGCAGTTAACATCTTGCCATGGTCCGTTCTGAACCGACTCGGGAAGAACAAAGATGATTTGCTGCCCACAGATTTATGCATCATTAATTTCACAGGAGGAATCTCTAAAACAATGGGGGTATTCCCCGCAGACATGACAGTTGGCAGCAAAACCGCGCTAACAGCATTCTTCGTGGTAAAGGCCACTGCCAGCTACAAGGTCTTGGTAGGGAGAGACTGGATCCACGCTTGGATGGTAGTCCCATCATCCTTGCACCAACTCTTGGTGTTTTGGAATGGAAACGATGCTGAAATCATCTGGGCAGATGAGGAGCCACTCATTGTTAAGGTGCACGCCCAGGAGGCATTCTTGTACCAAGAGAATGTGGGCCCCGTACGTTTTTTGGGACAGAGATAGTATGGTAAACCTAATAATGTGACTTAGGACAAGAAGAAGATAGACGAAGGCATGCGTCATATATGGCTCGACCTCGTCAGGCCAAGCTCTTTAAGGCCGGCAAGGTTCATCCCCGATCCTCAAACCACGAATAGATCAAGCCCCTGAAAGCACCAACAGAAGGGTCATGGCCTACAAGGCTTTGACCAAGAAACTCAAGATATACGCTCTAGAAAGACAAATGGCCATCCTAAAATGGATTGGCCAGGTGGAAATTTCAATAAAAACAGATACATCCGAGGAGGTAATCCAGATCGAAGAACTTGAACCTGCGCCGGCAAAGCTTGATGACAGCCTGGCTCCGGTCCAAAATCCGCTGGAGGAGGTCAATCTGGGAGATGAAAACAGGCATCGACCTATTTACATTAGCGGCTTAATAACAGGGGAGAGAGGCTAAGAAACCTTCTCAGGGAGTTCAAGGACTGTTTTGCTGAGGAATACGATGAAATGCCTGGTCTGTCCAGAGACCTGGTAGAACACCGTCTTCCCATCATGGAGGGATATAAGCCTTATAAGCAACCACCAAGGCGGATGTCCGCGGAAATCATCCTGAAGATAAAAGAGGAAATAGAAAGGCTCCTAAATGCGTCATTCATTCGGATCTAAGGTACGTCGACTGGCTTTCAAACATCGTACCTGTAAGAAAGAAGAATGGCAAGCTGCGAATCTGCATCGATTTCAGGAACCTAAACGCTGCTAGTCAAAAGGACGAGTAAACTATGCCAGTTGCAGATCAACTCATCGATGGCGCCGCTTTGCACGTGGTATTGTCCTTTATGGATGGATACTCTGGCTACAACCAGATCTTCATAGCCGAGGAAGACATCCCTAAAACAGCTTTCCGATGCCCAGGGTGTCCATTGGAACTTTTGAATGAACAATTCAAAAAAAAAAAGCTTTCTGGGATATTCCA